CCAGAAATGCATCTCCTTCGCCCGCGCGCGATAGCTCTACCGCCTTGCCTGCATTAAGAGCCCATCATAAGACTGATTAGTTCAGTCGCATAGAGAAAGTAGGGGCTGTGAATTTTATGGGTTAACAAATTCTCGAAGGCATAGAGGGCGTTCCCCTCCGCGTCTATGACTTGCGCGGCGAGTTCGGTAGGCGTCCAGTTATCTGGAGCTGGCACGCCTACCTTCGAGAGAAGGTTATTCAGGCTTTCCCCGAACCTTGTATGAATAGCATTCTCCATGCTATCCCTTGGGTCCGGTGCGTGGTTAAAGCCCTGGGCGAGCGGTTCCCCCTCATCGAGATAAGGAGTCGAGCGCACAGATGCGGGGGACGGACAAGGTGATCGCACGAAAAAATGACTTTGGGAGAGAACCGAGGCGGAATCCGAAGAATCGGACCCGGAAATGGATATTTGAAGGTAATGTTGTGGTGAATAAGCCCCCTCATCCACCCGGGGCGGATTGGACCCATATTCAAAGATCTCTAGCCGTCGATGCATGTGTGGAACCCTTCTTTGACAGCTCTGCTCCCCCCAAAAAAAGAGAGACTTGCCGAAAATCGCCTTGGTCCAACCAAGAAAGGCATGGGACTTTTTGGGGATTGCTTGGGTCGAGTGTTGTAAAGACTGGCTACCTATAAAGATCCCTCACTACACACTATATACTATATATATATATATCTGTCTCTATCCAATCAACATAGCATCTCCGCTTTCTTTTCGCGGGTTTGGAACGCATAAAGAGACGTTAGTTAACATTTAGGAAGAAACCCTTTAGCGTTGTCGTATGCGACTTCCTTACTAAGCTTTTAGTAAAGTAATCCCTTGCTTCTTACCGCAAGTCTTTCTTTCGACCCCGGGTCTGAATATTCGATTTAGGCTCAAAAGAAGGTTGGCACAAAAGCGATAGACATTCAATTCAATAGAAGACGATGCTTGCAAGGACAGCTCATGGCTAAAATGAATGAAGTGAAGCCAATTTCCCTAGGCCCAGAATCGAAAGAATAAAGCAACCCATTGAAAGCTGTCCAAAAGGAAGAGAAAGAGCTAGAATATGCCTTCTGTTTGCAGGTTTGACATTCTCTTTAGCAAAGAAGAAAGCACTACTTCTTCAATGCCAGTGGTGTGAGGCAGTGAGCTCGTGAAGTAAACTCTTTCAGTTGCTGTTCCGTAAGCCCTATTCACTCCTAGATGATACGAGGAATGAATCTCAGCAGGGGCCCATCAGCCCCCTCTTTTCAAAGAGAAGAAAGAAAAGATATGCAGCTTGCTTGCGGCTTTTAAAGGGATCTTTCCTTCCTTCTCTACCTGCTTCTCAATAACCTCTGCCCCTTGGAAAAGAGCCCGAGGCACCTCTTTACTGATAAAAAGAATAGATAGAAAGAATGGGAATGGGTTGGCTTAATACATGATTTGAACCACTCGCATCTACTCTTTGTTGTGAAGCTCATTCCCCGATCCCTACATCAAATGAGTCTGTTCTACGCTTTTATGGTCGAAAGACTAAACCAAGACAAGTGAGCTAATGATGCCTCCTTCATCTGAAGATGAAAGCGGAATCTGAAATACATTGAGATCACCGAAAAATACACACAAAACTAGGAGAAGGAAGCAGCACCCAGCTCGATGAATCTGAAGCAGCAGACCTGCAAGACTCGGTCCTTATTTCTTATTTCTCAGTTGAAAGAGAGGAGAGTAAGGGAGGTGTGTGAAAGTCATTTAGCCGTCTCCAGAGCCCTATGTGTTGAAGAAAGAAAGGAGTAGCGGGAAGATTTCACACTCTCTCTTGTCTGGTCTTAGCACTGTAAGCATCTCTTTTCCTTTTGCGCATAACCTTACACTTCTTTCTATTATATGCGCCAATATATACCTTACCACGAAAGGCTTATCCAGGCAAAGATTCTTATCTAGATGCCGAAAATCCAGTCTTACAGAATTGAATACGGGCTTTCCTTTCGGCACGGTGGTTCCGAAAGGTTATAGAACAGTCGTAAGGCCTTATTAATATTAAGGGATAAGGAAGAAGGATAGGGAAGGATGAAAGAGGTTGCAGTCCAGAATGAAAGCCTAGTAGGATTCCAAAAAAATCAGATCTTTTTTAGATTCCTACAATAGGGATAGGGCTTTTAGTCTTAGGACTTTTTTCGATTCGTAGATGCGGCATGGCATTAGCGGTCGCCGGCGAAAGGCTTAGCTTAAGCTTAAATAAAATCAGTGAAAGCAGCTAAGGAGATGGAGATGAGAAGAGAGTTTTAACATCACATCTTAATCTCATAGCTATCTTTCCTATGAAGGAAATGCCTGTCCTCCTCCAAGATCATAGTCTTTTAGTGCTTTATTCTTCATTTCGAGATGCCTGAATCAGGTACCTAGTCTGATAGCTAGTTCTTAAGTTGCGAAGTAAGTAGAGTAAATGCGAGGAAGACCGCCTGTCGCCTATGACTAGGAAGAAAGAAAGAAATACATTAATGTTTTCAAGACCTTTCTCTTCTCTTTTATACGAGACCAGCATCAAAGGAATTCTCGGACAAGATGGTCGTTGAAAGATGGGCTGTAATGAATAGTAAGTAGGTCGGAAGGCCAAGAGAGATAGCCGTTCCATACACTAGCAAGCTCTCGCATGCCAGATAGCACTGGGTTAGCGGAAGAGAAGAAGTAGCAGAATCCGTCGGCTTGCAACACAACTGATCCAGAGGAGAGTATGCAGACAGACTGACTACATAGAGGGAACTCATCCCTCGACGCGGCATTATGTGAAAGCACACAACATCGTCCAGAAGCTTATAGCCCCTTAGGTCCAATTCGATGTGTTAAGCATATCTTATTTCCTTCTATAACAGCTCCCTTAATGTGCTTTCAGCTACTTAAGGATGTATCCGTTCGTGAACCTTACCCAAGGTTCACTCACTGGTTTGGTACTAATACAGGGTTTTAGTTAGACTGCCCGGACAGTGCTTTAGCAGCAGTAGCATCAGTGGCTTGGCTTTTCGGACTGAAGGTTTCATTTTTTCCCTAGGGTGGAACCAGAAATCAACGGATAGAACCGATTCAACAGAAAAATCTAAGTCCAAAGGATGAGGCTGAAAGCTATAGAAGAGAGGCAGGACAACTCGATTCACTGACTACATCTTTCTCTCATATAAAACCAGGTTTGAACACTACTATACCTTCCCTACCCACCAGTTTCTCATTTTACTGAAAATCTTACGCTACCTCATTTTCCAGATGCCACATGAGGTGCGAAGCTTATTCTCTTTTTTGATGTATTTTGAACCCTACCTTTCTAACTCGTGTTAACAACTCTGCCTTTTCTTAACTCCCGTAGCGTAGGGAAATCTCTTTTTGGTCAAGTCTTGTTCTTTCTCTTAGGTGATAGCGGAGCTCTTCCGTAGTTATCTCAAGCGTCCTAGTCTCATCAAAAGAGAGGGCATAGGACTCTTTGCACTGATCCTCTTTTCCGTTTACAGATGAGAAGGATATAAGATCCGAGTTTCCGCCAAGGCATAAAAAAAGAAAAGGAATTCCCAACTACCTCAACTTTCCGTTATTCGTTTTCAACTCCAAAAAGTGAATATCCACTAATCAAGGCAAGGCGATCGGCTCGAAAAACCATGCAAAGGGCCGGTTTTCACATGGCAGGAGAGCCCAATAGCGCGGTTCGTCGTTAGCTTTGTTGATCCGCCAGCTTAACTTAAAGAAGAGGAATGCTCCGATCACCATTTCTTTTTCTAATTCCGGAATGAGAAGTGAGTTCAAACTTAACCATTGAAGAAAAGGCTCAAAATCCACGGTTTGATGATCTCTAAGCTATTGGATGGAATAGATCCCTTCCTCCCCAGGCGAAGCGAACGAGCTCACCTGCACCAAAAGATCTCTTCACCGGGCTTGGGCCCTTTCTCTCAACTACGTTTACCCTTGCTTTACTCTTTTTTGATTTCTACGCAATTCAAGGAAAGCGTGCTTAACCGGGCCCTTGCTCCGCTTCCTCTTTCACGTTGCTGCGGTCAGATTCTTGAAACAAAAGTCCTAGGGATACGGTTTTTTTGGAACAATTCTGATGGGAACAGTTCTTGAATGAAGCCAATGGTATCATTTACAGGAATGGATTCTCGACCGTTACGCCGTGTTGCTGATAACGCTTTTACCATACATGTGGGTGTGTCGGGTCTGACTCTTCAGATTTGACCATCATAAGATTTCCACACGCCGGTCATTCACTTATTTGAATTTTAAGGATTTTTTTCTCTGACCACTTAAAGACTGAAAAAAGCCGGTGGTGGACCTTCGGCAAAGTCGGACCTATCAGCTGCCTTCATTCAATTCATCAGGATTTCATTCCAAAAGTTCTAGCTCCACCTCCCCGGCACCGGCTGAGCCAACAATTCTAGCTACACCTCCCGGTCTAATAAAGAAAGGGTTGGGCACATCGTCAAAGAAGATATCATGATGCTACCTTTTTGCGAATGATGACAGTACGGTGATTTCGGCTTTTCAAAAGGGCGACATTGTATAGGTTAGATTCCTACTTGTTGAAGGTCTATAGTGATGTTATGTTATAATGACAATTAAGTAGTTACAGTAGTCTGCCGTCAGTCTCATTCATTGACGTAGATAACGAGATCACACGCTCGTTGACTACCTGCTTCTAGTGCGACAGAGAATGCAAGCAAACAGAGTCGCCGCAGGCTCTTCTGAGAAAGATTAAGATTAAAGGATTGACAATGTGAAAGTATTGAAGGAGATTGCTTCTTCTTTCCAGTGGACATTCTACAGAGGGGAATCAGCTTGGAAGAAGGGATCACTGCTTAGGTAGCCGACCAAAAGATGGAAGGAAAGGGTTCTTACGCTATCCCATCCTCTGAAGCGGGTTTCTCAGCTCACAAATCAGCCACTGTCCTTTGATGGCTCTCCGCGTCAACAAGTTCGAATTCTGACTCAAAGACCATCTAGCTAGTCGTCTTCCCTAGAGAGTTGGCTGGTTCAAGAGAGACCCCGGATTGGATCAGCCCTCGTTCTCACAAGAATGGTCCGCCCCAGCGAAAGCGCCTATTTGAGTTGATCCCTCTATCTCGTCTAGAAGCGGTCCCAGGGTCAGATCGGGAAGGGCAAGGATCTGCACCTTGTCTTGAGGACTTGGATGTGAATCATTCGTTCTTGGGTTTCTCATTTGCCTTACTTGCTTTATAAGCTCTATGACATAGATAGAGAGCAAATAGCTCTTTCAAAGCCCCTTCTTAGGAGTGGGCATATCTTTATATCCTTCTTCTTTCAAATTCTTCTCTTCTTGCTTATCACCGACTTTCCGAGCGTAGTCTGTAGTAGGGAGGGCCATTCTCGCAGGAGTTGGAGTAGGAACATGACAAACCATTATAATGCATTCTCGCAGGAAGTAGCATACTCATGTTGCCTGCTTTCGTTTCTTTCGTCTCGAAGGCCGGTTCAGTAATAGTTAGAAGGATTTGAACTATTAATGAACCGGTTCCGCCCCACCCCTTATAGTAAGATAGGGCGAGAGAGGAACGAACTGAACCAAGACTCGAAGACAGAAAACGAGAGTGAAGTAAAAGGAAGGGAAATTGACTTGATACCAAAATCACGGTGTTTTATGGCACGATTGAATCAAGAGTTACGATATGCCCGAGCAGGGAAGAAGAAGGGGAAGGAAGTGACATCATATAGAAAGAGTAGGCATCGAATACAAGTTCAATTCAAGCCTAATGCCACATCAGGAATCGAATCGGCTGTGAAAGAAGGGGCTGCTCGGGATTACGCTGATTGACCTAAGGATGGGATAGGAATGAAGCCAGTGTCCCTTTTCCAGTCCGATTAATAGTTACGATATCCACGTGCACGTGAAAAGGACACTGTGAGGACAGAAGGAGCAGGAGTTGGAGAGGAAGAATGAATCTTTCAACGAGACTACCCATTCCTTCTCCGAAAGAGCAAGATAAAGAGCTTTCTTCATCTGCACCGGAAAAGAGCTAAGCGCGGAAGTCACGGAACCATCTTCTCTTTCAATGTCAGCCGGATTTCTAAACACTAGTCTTTCCTTCTCACCTGCTAACTCATAGAAAGAAATAGAGTCAACCCATGCGCCTTTCGCTGAGCCGGATGCTGATATGCCGACATTTGCTACATACTTAAGTACCATACTTCACTAAAGCTACCTTACCTTACTTCCGAGTCGCCAAACGGAAACTAAGTTCCCACTAGTTTAAATCCGTTCTGCTGAAACAAAGATCTTGTTCCCGGCTAAGCGTAAATAGAGTTAAGAGTCGACAACAGCCATCACAGCAACCGACTCTTCCACTGCTACTAGCGCTACTGATGCCATCCTTCCGTCTACTTGGCCTCGCCTAGCCTAATTATATCCAATTCCTACTGCCAAAGTCAGTCGGATTCTAACCCTGTCGCCCCAGGGTTCCTTCAATAGGGTTAACAGGATGGGGATGGATGGGAGATTCTCACAAGAGCTGAGGAAATTTTAGCTCCTTATCCTATTCACCGGAGCGAATTCCTTTCTTTGCGGAACCATAGCTAATGGCTCACTGAAATATCTTCCCTTTTACCTTTTTTCCCTCGCTTCCAGCTTCCCCATTGGGTGAACTTCAATTCAATCTAGCTAGGCAACTAATAAGAATCTCTGCCCCGAACGGCTAACTATTCTAGATAATCAATCTATTGCGAAAAGCTAGCCGAAGAGGACTCGTTCTCGTGGTGCTGTAAATCCAATCTATCCTTCTATCTAGTGTGTAAGGGCCCCTCTTCTTCCCTCTCCCAGCCTGTCTCTTCCACTTGATGAGAAACTTAGGGATCTAAGAGATATACATTCTCGGAGGAAGAACCACCTCGCATGGACAGACAACCCCCCGTCATTTCTTGATCCGCTTGTCCACCAGCTTACTTAGTGATAGGCGTTTCGGGATTTAAGAATCCTTTTTTTCCAGAATCGATGTCTTGCATGACCGAGAGGATGCCTCTTCCTTTCAGGGGCAAACCCACCCATTCTCGTGACAGAGTGAGCGATTAACCAAATCCCATTGACTCAGACTTTTTTATTTATTGTTTCTTGCTTGCGTAGAGAGTGGTTATTTACTTGCTTAGTGGGAAGACTACAAGAGAGTAGGCGTGCCGGCATCCAAAATGGATATCATGTTAGAACGAATTAGGCAAAGCAAACCTTAGCTGCACAAATTGTTGTCAGCAGTCGCTTCCTTCCGGTTGAGCTAGTGAACTTCCTTGCAGTCGAGCAAGCCCATCCGAAGGATGCCTTCTGGTCCTTCGAACGATACCACTTGTTATGAAATACCAGGGCGAGTCTCTTTTATTGGATTTGAACCGATAGCTCTCACCGTATGAAAGCGATAGCGGCCCAATCTCCCGGTCTAAATCTTACCGATCTCGACGGAGAAGCGTCGAAGCTATACAAAAAGCTTGCCCCAGAGGCTTCCCGGGATACAAGAAGCATAGTCTGAAGATTCCAATGCACGGAAATGGGCTCTGAACGAATCTAGCTATCTGGAGCCCTCTTATTTCAGGAGAAGATGGAGCCGCTAGCCCTACTTTATACAGCCGGGCGGGGTCCCCTACCTTCCCCTCCAGCCGAACTAGCTGTGCACTACCTTCAGAATGTGCCATTTTGTCTCCCATCCGGCTCACTCTCTTCTTCAGGGGCGGAAGTCCCGAAAAAAGATAGATGTTTGCAGAGGAGCAAAGCAGCTCCATTAGAGTGATGAGCCAGGTTTGCCTATCTATTCGCTATCTATTATTCGTTTAGCGCAAGAGGTCTAGAAAGTGGGTTTAGGAATCCCTACACTCCGATATTCTGTTAATGAAGAAACAGTAGTTGTATTTAAAAAAGATTCTATTTATAGCAATTCTACTCGGTAAACTCTATTTAGTCTATCGAAGAAAAAAGAAGAAAGCGGCTCAACCTCGCAAGCAAAGCTGAGGACAGCGCTAAGTGAGTAAACTGCCCAGCACCTGCAGAAAGGGGGAGTTGATCCAACTAAAACGGCAGTGGCTAACAAGCGAGCAAGTAAAACTACCTCATTCACTCACACAAGATATAACCAAAATATATGAACCTGCGGGAAAGTGCCCGACTAGCACAAGGGCGAAAGCAGCTAACGCATGAAAAACACATGAAAGTCAAGAGGCACCGGTGTCTCGTAGGTGAACACCCTTGGTGCGGGGCTCGCCTCTCTCCTAATCAAAACAAGGATCTCTATTCCGCGCAGAGGAACAAGTTCAATGAATGGAGATGAAGAGAAGAGAAATCTACCTAGCGCATCCGGTCGATATTACATAGAATGCTATAAACCTTAAAAGAGAGATGCCAAAGGTAGTTTACTTGCTTAGTGTGAAACGCTAAGGATGGGCGACTAACTTAACTGAAAGTGAAAGAAGTAGTGGGAGGGTTAGTGAATGAAATTTCCTTCAAACCTGTCAGTGTGAAATCAAGCTTCAGAGTCAACAGAGTCAAAGGGTGAAACGAAATCTCTTTCATACAAATCTTATCTTATGCTTGCCCGAGGGGATAGTAACTTCTTAGAAAAGCAAGGACGGGACTAGTTTTCTAGCGGAATTCGAAGATTAGTCTTTCTCGCCTTTCTGCTACCTCAGAAGAGGAAATTCCATGTTCAAAATCAAGATGAAGCAGTCCAATCCTGAATGAGATCTTTTGGGCTCGACTCGAGAGGATCAAACAGAAGACAGCGCCATGTTAATGCGATCGCAAGACAAAGAAGCTGCAATCACAACATGAAGAAGTTGCGATCACAACATGAACAAGCAAAAAAGAGGGTCTTTCATCACTTTTTTTTCTCATATTTCGCCGGACTAGTCAAATTCAAGTGGAGATTGAACGCTAGAAGGCGCAGATAGGAACTGCGAGCACGGATCAGAAGGCGAGCGAGCTGTGTTCACTTAAAGCTTCACTTCAGGTTTTGTAGTGGGAAATGCTCAAAGGAAAGAGATTTGAAAACGTAGCGCAGTCTGTAATGAGAGCGGGATGGGGACGGAAAGGGTTCCCCCTCTCCTGTAGTAGCGAACCTGTCAATTTGGAATTTTAGAAACCGTAGGCCCAACGACAAGTCCTCAGCAAACATAAAGACGTGAACGACCAACGGTAAGAGCAAGTGAACTAGTCAAGAACTCAAATCCGTAATGCGCTTAAGGCATTGATAATCCAAGTCTTAAGTGCGACCCACTCAATGGATCATCTCGGGCAATGGTCTAATATATGGTTCTCATTTTCGAACAAAAAAGACCTTATAAAGAGCTCACTTCAGCAAGATTCCAAGCTCCAGTGTGCCTGTTCCTGCGCCTGAATCCGATGCAGATGAACTTGTATTGTAAAAGGGAAGGAAATAAAATGCTCAATCTGGGTCACCTGTATCCGTATCCGTCCTGGGGTACAAAAACGCCCTCATATCTTTGCGAGGACAGAACTTAAGATGAAATCGAAAAGCGAGGACCAAACTCTTGATTAGGGATCATCATCTGCTTTTAAGCTCGACAACGGCAGAATCCGTATTGGAAACCTTTCCCATAGAAAGGAGAAGTTCTCCAAACTCAAGTATTCCCAAGGTGCACACTCAATGCCAGGTTTCAAGCAGACAAACGATAGGAAGCACTTTAAGTCAAGAAGAACGAGTCTAACAGCCAATATATATGGGTTTTTGGTCCTTTGATCACATCTCCCAGGGGAAAGAGAAGGGAAATCTACTTTATGCCCCAAAGACGGTGTTGTGGTACTTGGATCACATCTCAATGTCTCAATAAAGGGGAAATAGACTAAGAGCCCCGGCCTAAGGAGAAAAGAAGTTGACTGGCATTTAGATAGACGAATTCGCTCCTAGCTCGTCGTAGGTGGACAACCCTGAAACCATTCCACGAGACAGAACCATTCCTTGAATCGGGCAATGGAACAAGTTCACCCCAGAAGAAGAAAGGAATGTAATCAAATAGGCCCTATCCGAGTAAAAGCACGGACGAGACTATAGGCAGAAGCTGGTAGTTTAACCTATCCTAGTAGAAAGCGCCACCGTGGCCTTCTTTCTTCACCGCGGATGCGACCACTGAAAGAAAGAACTGGAAGGACCCCCATGACTACGGTTTGCCCGGAACCTACTGAGACCGGATCATGAGCTACTAGAGTTCGAAAAGCATGTCTTTACAAGACAGCGCGCCTAGAAGAATGCTGATCAAATGCATTTCTTACCCACACACCAAACAAGATCGAAAAGAATGTCGTTACTGGGCCTATAAGACTGCGGATTTGCTTGATTTCTGCTCTTCTCTGTTTACGGGGAATTTGATAGGATAGAGATCGGTCGATTGCCTTTAGCCACCCCATCCTGACTCTAGCTAGCCTAATGGAAACGGTGTTGGAGCAAAGATTTATCCCCACAGTGCGGTAGACTGCTCCATTGATAAGAACTGCCTTCCTCCGATGTGATTCTAGAGGATGAACTTGCGTTGGAATTATATAATAGAATATAGAATTTGAGAAAGAATCTCCGCTCCGTCTTTGATTCCGTAGAGAACCGTCTTTGTCTCTCCGCTCGAGTAGGTGCTTTGGTTGACTTTGATTCATCAAGGGTCCAGTCCCAGAGCTTCCGTCAAGTGGCCTTGCCCCGCCCGAAAGTGGTTTACATGGGGCTGGTGAGACATAGTAGTCACAAAGTCTCCTTAGGGAACTGCTTGACTGCAAGAAGTTCATCCGAAACCCTCCTAGTTGAGGAGCAAAAGTCTATCGGCGGTGTACTAGAATAGAAAGGTGCACTATAGAAGAAGAGAGAAGGGAAGACTCTGAGTGTACGAAAAGAGCTTAAAGCACTTACTAAAATTTGGAAGTTCTGACTGACCGGCCAGAAGGAATCAACGAATGTGCTTAACACAGTCTCTGCGAAAGCAGCAAAGGATACTCCACTTTCCTACTAAATCTCTCCTTATTATGGTTACATACCTCCTGCATGTACTTACTTCTTCATTTCCCTCCCCACCTACTTCCTGGTGGCTACCATCTCCCATCTCGCTCTAGAAGAGAAAAGGGGGGGTGAATAATACCTGGGACTATCAAACAAAGGTCCCACAGCGCCGACAACAGCCTAACCGGAATTCTATCGTGCCATTTTATCCTTTCCGGGTGGGCAAACAACTAATGTATTGATCAGGACTAAAACAAAACTCATTACATTGGCATGATCGTTGCTTAAAACGCGGTTTCCTTGTTATCATGTACGTACCCCTTAAGAAGTTTGAAAAGCTGTTTCCTCGCTTATCAGTTGGCCGTAGAATCCATATTTGAGCTATGGGTCGATCCTGTTGCTCGCTTCCTGAAGTGAGCTATTTACTCTTTTTTTTCCCTCTACTGGTGAGGTACTTAGACGAAAGGAAAGAAAGAATAGCAGACAGACAAAGAAAGAGATTACCGACAAAGAGATTAACGAATGGAAAGCATTCCCGGTTTATTACACTCCACCATCAAATGAGACAGGAATCCAAGACTAGGCGACTTCGCCAAAGACTAGCCACATTGCCTCACACACGAATGAAAGACATAGAAGACTGACAAATGGTGCTCCACCTGCAACCTCCACAGAACAACCATAGCGAAATGGCGAGAGGCCTGCATCCCTCCTTGCTCTCATACAAAGACATAGGCGATAGAACTCAATCTAGAGGATTCATTTTTAGAGCGCTCGTCACCCATGACTAATGGTGCACTTTACTCCTTCAAGGAAGAAAAAAAATTACTTGATTCGGGAGAGGACTTTCCACAGTCCCAAGGAAGAAGCAATTCGCCTTACCGCAAGAATCCTACGACTTACCACAATAAACCATCGGGAATGGCTTTCCTGATGGATGCCCCCCTTTTTTCCAAGATCGGCTGGGCCTAAAGTCTCTTTTCCTCATTTCCTCGCTGCCTTTCCTACTTTACACTTTTTTTGCTAAGAGAATGGAAAGCGGTTTGAGAGCATTCCCCCAAAAAGGGGGTTCCCTATTCACTCTACCCGAAAGACCAATCGAAGAGAGCGCAGAGGAAAGAAAAGTAGACAGAAAAAAGGACGGACGATAATCCGATCATTACAAAAGCCGAAAGAGAAGTAGAATCAAATAAGATACCCGGGAAATAAAGAGGATAATTGTCTCCTATATTACTTATAGGAGTTTTTCACATAACAAAGAAAAAGAAATTCCTGGCTGTGGGAGAGCTCTTACCCCATTCTCAAGGAAAAAGGCATTGCCCTTTAGCAGGCAGAAAGGGAGACTATTACATACTATATATTCGAGGTTCACCAGCTTCAATAGCCTACGAGAGAAGTTAACCTGCTGGGGCTTCCCTATTACACAGCAACTGAGGGACCAATACAAAGTTAGCCCCCTTGGAATAATAAAAAAGAGAAGGCATTTCGCCTACAACCGGAACCCCAGCCCCTGGCTATACGACTTCAAAGACTGACCACTTCGAAAGAGAAAAAGCTCTTCTTTTCTTCTTCTTGAATGGTAGTCTTCCGCGACAATGACATGGATGACTTTTTATGGTGGAGATGAGGCATCTGGGGTTGTGGAAGCAAGAGACCCGTGCTGAGATAGAGGGTCCTTGAAAATCCCGACGTTTTTCTTTTTATTGGGGTTGGATGGAGCATCCTCTTGAGGCACTGTCATTTTTATCTTGTCTATAAGATCGTTGATCTTGTGCTTAAGAATTCGATTTTCTTTGATTTCATCAGTAACATGCCCTGGACCTTGATGGAAAGCGCAAAAGGCCGACATGTTCAAGTAAGGCGGGACAGGATCTAGCACTGGCTTTGGCGTCAGGAGCTGAACAAGGCCTTTGTCCAATAGCAACGGAAGGATTTGGCTCAAAGGTAGCTTCAATGGGGTGAACTGGCGAAGAGGTTTGTTATTCCCATCGTTCTGATTGTTGTAATTACGAGGAACTTGCTTGGTTTCAAGGGAGACATCGGAGGTGGCCCAAACCTAGGCTGTGACGCTTCCTGTTGAGTACACAATTCAAACTTGAAGTTCGTTTACACAGTACGAGAAAGACAATTATAAAGAATGGGACTTTAAGCAACTTTTTTAGATAACCGTCGGTTAATGAAACGATTGGCGGCTTTTAGGCAAGTAGTAGTTCCTCTCAGGGGAAGGTATAGTTTTTCCCTCAATCAGTTTGTTGAGAAGGCAGGAGTAGAATAGAAGACTAAAAGCATCGCGAGACTAAGTAACTAAAGTCCATTCAAGACTTCACTTCTCTATGTATATATATGGCTATAGCTATGATCGATAACTATGATGGCTATGGCTAAGGCAGAAATGAAAATATCTATTTCACTTTCCTTGCTGTATTGCTTGTCTTATAGTCAAAGGGGAAGTCTGCTTTGCTGCATCTTCTATAATTCCGGTACATCAAGAACAAAGCCTGGAAAGACTGTCCGTCATATAACTAATAAGTAGTCTTCCCTCCCTAAAGCGAAGCTCAGCTCGGCGATAAAGAAAATTACTCTTGATTCAGAAATCGTATCCGTAGCCCAGTCGCTAGTACGGAGACTGCACCGCAAGGGCAGAGAAGTAGTTTACTTGTGAAAACTTCACTATAGACTGCTTTCTTAGCCAATAACTCTATCTCTGAGAAGTAGTGCTATGAAGAGGCTCTTTGCTTCTTTCGTCCCATCGAGTAAATACCCGGCTAGCTCCTCAAACTCTTCAAAAGAAACCTTCCTTGACTACTTGTCTTTCTTCTCCTAGTTTACTGAAGTGCAAAGACAAAGGACTACTGTCAGGTTCATCGCCTCCCATGCCTGGCAAACTTCTTGTTTTAGCTTTAGACAACATGGGCATAAAAACGGAATTCCATCAGACAGACGAGCAAGCACATTCATTGAAGAAGCAAAGCGATTCGCGGGAGGGGAGGGGGTCTGAGGGGGGACTTTCGAAAGCGATACTAAAACTACGGATTCAGCTAAAGTTTGATTCCTCCTGTGGATGTAGTCAATATAAAATCACTGCAGCTCTGGGATCTATTGAGCAAAGAACTTTCTCTACCATCTAACCTGCGCACTCCAATCAATCTAAAGAAAGGTATGCCTTACCTGATTAACGCATAGCTCTATTCTGCTTTCAATCTATCTCAGAAAGTAGTACAGATCAAAGTTCTATCCTACTGCTCCTGCTATGAAGGTAAGCGGTTTACGGTTGCTGCTAGTACTCTATTAGACTTCAGGCTTTCTTTCTCTCTCTGATAGTAAGAGGAAAACTAACGGAAGGAAAAGTTATTATACGGAAAGATAACACACTAGGGTAGATTGGAAAGGGAACAGGAACACACTTTAGTCTCTCGACATCTCATTAGACATTAGACAACAAACATAGAAGAGTCAGCAGCTCTCTTCCTCAGTCTTGCTTATATTACAGGGTTGGCTAGGTGAGTTTGATTCCCGTGGCAAAAGGAAAAGAGCTTGAGCTTGATATCCGGGCTTCTATCGGTGAAGAAAGGATATATCCTTACCGAGATTGTTCCATGGTATGTCTCCCGTGGTACATACAATACAGAGAAGCTTCGCGCTTCCTTTATCGGTTCGGTTAAGCAATTAGATTGCCTTTCCCTGGTTGGTGGCTATCAAGTGAGATGCCCATCCTAGGGCTTCAGTCAGCTATCCTCTTTTTTTTCTGCCTGCTTCTTTCTAGCGGCAATGGGTCTTAAGTAAGGAATTACCCTCCAGTAGCTCTTTTACCTATAGGGGACGCGTATGTCCGGTACAAAAAAAGGAACTCCATCGGTTAATCAAAGAAAGGATATGCTCCTACCGAAGTTCACTGAAGTTATCGGTTAAGGCTTCCCTTCCATTGGATCTGTAGGATATCGAGTTTTCTTACCGCCTCGATCGGCTATGGGATATGAAATTCTCTTCCCTGACCTAACACAGAGCAAAGTACGCGCTAGTGCTAGTACACGAGTAGACCGCTTTCACCTAGCTATTGCTCACTAACAGAACCTCCCCGTACTGGAGACAAGTTAAGATTCAAATCCTCTTGCCCGAGGGGAGCTGATATACCTGGACCACGTCGAGACTCTCTTTCGAAAGTGAGATCACCACCGGCTTGTTGAAGAGGGAAAGATCACTCCTAAATGCTGCCGTGATCTTATATACGATACCACCAGACGCACCTTGGTACTTCCATCCGAATCAAGGCTAGTGGAGCGAAGAGAGCCAAAAAAGGCCCCCGCGCGAGCCTTATTGAAAATTGAAAAAGCCCCTTAGTATAGATAGGGGAGGGGGGCGTTAGCGCTTTAGTTTGATTGCAGGGGCGCGTTAGCGCTTTACTAATAACATAGAAAGGGGCAAGCCAAAACCGTAAGACCTATCCCTATACACCTACGACCTATTGAACACGCTTTCTTTCTAAAGAGAATCAAATAAAGCTCAAAACTGCTCCTCTACCGGAACTGCTTTCACTACTACTTCCTGAGCCCCGGGACTAACTCACCAACTACTCCGAGTACTACTTCCTGTACTTTAGCAAGTAATCCCAATACCTTACTTAGCTACTCGAACTACTAAACTACCTTTTCTTTTCCTGGTCCTGGCCTAAGCAACTATTACTACTTTCCAGTAACCAATTACTACTTCCCGTTCCAGTAACCAATTACTACTTCGGGATTACTACTTCCTACTTCCCGATCTGGGACTACTGTCACAACTACCTCTCCTACTTACCGATCTTCCCGATTACTACTTCCTACTTCGGGATTACTACTTTGGGATTACTACTTCCTTGTTTACCTACCTTTTTTAACAACTACTTTTTCCTCAACTACTACTACTTCCTGTTTCCTGTACTTTAGCAACTACTTTGACAACTTTCCCAAGGAGTAACAGTAACTCAACTACTTTCCTATCTTTAACTGCTATGTGACCTACTGACTGTTAGTAGCAAGGAGTTATTTCCTTTCTCCTTAGAGACTGTGTCTAAGCTTCATTCCATATACCCAATACCAAATGTTTCGCTCAAAAGGACATCTTGTGAACAGAAAGATGTGAGTTGACTCACACGGGAAATCCGCTTTGAAAGCGCTTTTTCGGCTGCAGGAGTGTCATATTTCGAGGATCATTTACATATTTAATGATGAAACTCATTCAGCAGTGGAAGACTTCCACGACATGTATTGGTCAGTCATTCCAGACATTCATTCGTAAATACATTGGATGTCCGGGCATCAAGAACGAAGAAGGAAGGCGAGGCCAAGGAACATCCCGAAAGGAGAAAGGAATACCGGGGATCAATCAACGAGCAATTTCCGCTCATCCGGGTGAAAAGCTTTCCAAAAGGAGAGATATTCCCCTTATCTATGGTAAAGGATTGGGATCGAGGTTAAGTTCCAAGTCGTATATGCTCAAGAGAGACACTCTGTAACTAGGAATTGAAGAGTTTGGACCTCCTAATGTCACCCACGAAAGAGTAGGAAACTCACGATAGAAGCTCTGTTTGTCTAGCAAGAAGTCGATACACCTGAATGAGAGGCGACTTATTTGTTTGCTATTCTAGGGACATTCCCAGGTTTTTTTATCCTGGAATCAACACGGGAGAAAAACAGCCCACCGCTTCTCTTGAAGCTCTCTTCTTATGTATGTGATTGAAAGAGACAAAGAGAGGTAGGGATTGGATCGATGACAAAGTAGGATCCCGATTGCTCTGTCACTGCATCCAACTACTTCTCCCTAGCTAGAGTGAGAAACCATACCTTGCCACATGGAACTGGGTCTTACCATACCATTCTTGTCCTGCCCTCCAGCCCTAGTGAGTGAGCAAAGCAAGCTATACCGAGCAAGGAAACTGACCCTGCCACATTGATCATGGAAGTAGCGGATTGAAATGAGAGTGGCAAGGAAGAGAGCAAGCAAGAGGCATTCCGTTCTATACTTGCTTGTGAGTGAGAATCCTTGTTCCACATTCCTCTACAGGAACGGATCGAGCTGACAAAGAGAAGGGTTTGGCTGTTGCTATCGAGACATGAAACTTTGATCGAGATGGAGATGCTCCTGTGTCAGTTACTAGTCCACATGTACCAAACGAAGGAAAGTTTCCAGATCAGATTGACAGTGGAGAGGTAGCAGATCAAGGTTGGACGGATACGGGAATGCCAAGGAATAGATGGTTGTGAATAAACCAGTGCACCGGGTCAACTTCACTCTTCAAGATGGTGTCCGGGGAAGATATTCTTTATTCTTTGCTGATTGACCTCTCTTCCTTTAGGATAGGGATTCTTTATACTTATGAATAAGACTGTTGTTCGTCTGGTGGTAAAGTGAAATCTCTTATCATAAGGCCTTTCAGTGGGTTTGAATATGGATATGTTTCGATGAGCGGATAGACATCGCTCTTAGTTTTTCTCCTTATACTGTAACCTAAGTAACTCATGGTTGACAAAAGGAATCCGGTCCTATCTTGAGGAAGGGGGATAGGAAGATGCCCGAAATGAGAGAAAGAGCCTAGCAAACTCTTTCTCTCTAATAGCCTTTCTCTCCGCTGTTTATTGAAGTATGCTTAACATACAGGCTTTGAATCGGGCTATGAGCTTCTGGGCGAGACTGCACCGTCAATATCCAAATTGGAGTCATCCCCTCTGTAGTGTCGAAGGGTGAGCGGTGAGCAAGGTCTCTTGAGTCACTCTGCCTGGATACTGCTCAAGGCCTCAGTGGATTGGCAAGTTGGCTGACCGTTCCCTCTCCACCTGCTTTCTCTCGAGAGCATGGAGCTTGCGGTCTTAGTTTCCTAATCCCCCATCTTAAACGCAAGGAAAGCGAAAAAAAGAAAGTCAAAACGGGATTACCTTGGTTTGTCTATCGTATATAAGAGAACGGCTGTACAGGGCCCCCTGTCCTATAACTATCAATCACTTGAATAATCAAAGAGAGAGGGCAGATGGTATGCCCCTTTCATGATCTAGGCGTCGTTGATTGATTCAACAACTTCTTCTCCTTCTTTTTCGAGATTCAGTTAGTGGTCAATCTACTGATCATTAGTATAAGAGAGAAAAAAATCATCGTATATAAGTTCTTTTGCACTTCTTCTCTTGGTTCACTGTCCTATGAAGATGAGGAAGAATCTTATTCTATTCGCTACCGCCCAAAGTGCTTGTTATTGGCCTTTCACCGGTAGGTAAGATCCCGTCTCACTCTTGAAGGCAGTAAGTAGAGCATGAAGAAAACTTCCTCAATTGAAGCGGGGAAGGGGGTACACATTTCAATGGCAATGAAGGAAATGAAATGGGCCCTTAGCCAGTCGATTAGACAGCTAGCTCGGAGAAGAAGATCGAGCGAGATCTCTTTGCTTCACGTCTTTCTTAGTCTTAAATAGATCTATTCCCGCATGATTGGACGGAAAGGGAAAGACCTGATTGACTCTCTAAGGGGGAGGGTAAGAAGGTTCCATTGCGGGCCTACCTTAACTTTACATTAATTGCCGAAACAGGGCTTGCTGGCAACTCAGAATCTGATTGAAACTAGACTGAAAATGCTTAAAGAACTCCTGCGGACTGGGCAGTTGGACTGACGCGCGGGAGAAACCTATCCCGATCTCTCTGTTCAGATCCTATGGACCTCCCGGCGCTAATGGTTAGCCAGTGGGAAAGGGAGAAGCTACTACGTCTTCTATGCTTTCACTTTGAGTGCTTATGCTTTTTTTCGAAATAAAGGAATGAGCTGGGTTTACTACCCCGGACTCGGACACTGACTTGGTCTCGCGATTTCCCATTTGCCTAAGAAATTACTATTTAAGAATCGGATGAAAGACTGCCAGAGGTTTGGTTTCCGAATGCGCTAGTCAACCAATGCAAGCACGGATTACTTAACTTACCAGTTTTCGTCTTCTGACGTCGAGCATAGTTTCTTCCCTCGGATAACCTCGAGTGAGTCTTCTTGTTTCAAGAGTGGAATTCTTCTATTATTGATTTAAAAAGGAATGCCAGCAAAAGTCCATTCTTTGCCATTTCCAGGTATTAAAGTAAAGGGATTGATTGGTAATCAAGTCTCTACTTTAGAATTTCGGTAAGCCAAGGCTATATCTCTTGCTATGGCTCTTAGCTCATTCTTTTTTTGGTATCTGGTCAGCACACTAAGAATGAAGTAGTACGATCGGCGGATAATGGCTACTCTTGTGCAAAAAAGTCTGGAAGATTGGAGATCGGTAATTCCTCATTTGGCTTCCAGTCCCCTAGTGATAGATGGGTTGAGGTGGCTGTCCCTCAACAGCCCCGGGAGCGGCCATGGGAACATTATGTTTGAACTGCAGGGAATTGGCCAGAGAAGATAATTGGTTTCAGTGAGTTTGATGGAGACTAAGGTAGAGATATTTGGAATAGAGAAAGAAGAATAAGATGTTGAAGAGAGTGAAGAAGAATCAGCCATGAGTAATGTATGGAAGAGAGGGAAAAGGAAGAATCAAAACCTGATTCAAGTAAATCGTGGCAAGGGAGAGAAGAGAGATTCACCTGACGTAACTACATCAATAATATGCAATAATGGCAGAGTGCGCTAAACAACCGTAAGGTCGTTAACGCTCCTCTCCCTATCGGTCGTATCCTCGCAAGCAGTGCGCATTAGATAAGAGGGGATAGGCTGGCAGGCGCAATCAGGCTTTCATTCCTTCCTTTAAATAGATCCTCCTTTACTCTAGTACTGTACTTATGGCGCAATCAGTAGAATATATTAGAAAGAGGAGTGGCGCAATCAGTTAAGCGATATCTGTCTTAAACTGAAATAGGTATCTTCCCGTCTAGTACTTCTTTTCTAGGAACTGTCTGAAAGTGGAAGCATAGGAGCTAGCAGAGTGCAGTTCGAGCATTAGAAGGAAGCTAAGGCAAGCAATCAGTACACGAATCCCTTCCTCTAGAAAGAGTTCCCCCTCCCCTGTAGTAGCTCTCTTCTGTTATGAGAGAAAGGGGCTAGAAGGCAATTTCTCTTTTGTCAAAAGGCCTGTTCAAGCTGTCTGATATAGGTAGGTACTACGGCCTGTAACAAGTTTCGAAAAAAGGCTTTCTTTTACCTCTAGTTAAAGAGTGAATTCTGGAGTTCCAGGCAGGCTAAAAGGAAGGTAAACAGGAGTTAACGGCTGGCGCTATCAGGCTTGATTCCCTTCTTCCTCTAAAAAAGGACCCCCCTTCTCTGTAGTAGCATTCTCTTGTGAGTAAGTAACTCTCTGGAAAGCTCCTGCCTTTGGACCAGAAGATGAAAGCTAGGTTTTTCTTCCGGAAGGAAAAAATAAGTTGAAGTGGTGTAAGATTAGGATAGGAGGTCTTTTCGCTCCTACCTTTCCGAAGTGAAGGTTGCCAAGGCAAAACTTAAGAAAGGAAACTATTGCCAAGAGGGACCGGGGAACGCTCTGCCCCTTCACCTACTAAAGGATCCGTTACCAGAGTTCTGCCCTTCTAAGGGCCCTCTGAGTCAGAGCCGGGGCGATCCAGTTACCCGGAGTTCAAATTCGATCCATTAGGTTCTTCGATTTGTTCAGAAAAGAAACGAGAGACAAGAAAACATCTTTGATTACGATTAAAAGGAACAATCTCAAATAGACCAAGATCCAATTTCGGGTCATTTCTTGGTGAAAATGATCTGCCATAATCTCTTCGATCCCTTCATTGATGTGCCAGAATAAAGAGAGATTTAGATAGATACAAATTAGATAGATACAAATAAGTGCGAATTCTGACATCACCACAGCCCACTTGGTTCTCTCGCTCCTTGCTCGCGGAGCGGCATACCGGAAAAAAAAGAAAGAAGAAAATCCAGAGACAAAAGAAATGGAAGACCCAATAGCATTTCGAAATGATGTCCCTAGAGAAAAGAACATAATCCCAGCTGAGGAAAAAGCATTCGCAGGAAAAACAGGAATTAGCTCAAGCGAAAGAAGCCCTCATTCCCGCTCTTCTTTCCCCCCATCGCTGGGGGCCTCCTCCTTTTCATTTTAATAAGGATTACACCACTGGAAATAACCCCCCCACCAAATCAGCACACCACATAAAAATCCAAGAAACCGATAAAAAAGAACTATGTAAAAATTCCATAACCATATCATAATCATACGTCTGTAATCAAAAATTTGAAAGAAATTGGAGAATTATTTGAAATTCCATACTTTGAAGCCCCAACTCACTTAGATTTTTTAATATAGTGAGAAGTTGCTCCAAAGATTCAGAATCTTGATGGAGGTGGTTTCCCAGGTCTTGAATAGAAAGGCCGGGGGGCAGCTGAAAATGATGAGTTTCCATTCTTTCCTGTATCTTATTTGTTATATGCTCTTTTATCGTATCGAAGCAGAGATCGCTTAGTCTCTCTGCCATGTTTTCATGGGTCAAGCCCCTAAGTCGTCCTGCACGGAACATTATTAGAACGATCAATGGAAGAAAAGCAACCCCTGCTATGGTTACAATTTCAGTCGCCATATCACACAAAAAGTGATAGATCACTTCGCTCATCATTCTTTTTTTTATTTTTATTTTTATTCCTTGTCCTTAAATTGGGACAATTAATTCAGGAAGGCCAATTGTGCTTGGTTGTTGACCAAGAAATGAAACTTCTTTCCAAATAAATGAACGAAGGGACTCCCATGACTCTAAAAAAAATCTTCTTCTTTTTTATTAGTTTTTCTTAGAAGAGAGAAAGAGTAGAAACAAAGGGTACGCTCTCTAGAAGATTTGCTCGGGGCTGTTCACTTTCACTTGGTCGCCTGGTATCTTGAAACCTCTTTGCTTGCGGGGGCAGGAGTGGAAACGTCTGAGAGAGCGCTTCGCGAAAGAATCGTGTGGCGCGGTGAAAGGGTTCCCGTTGGGGTTTCCGGCCCCCCGGGTCTTCACCTAATTGTGGAAGAAGGGAGGACAACTCAACTCTCTCTCTCGCGCCTTCCTTCTCTTCAGCTTGTTCCTGTTCGTCTATTCGGGACGGGGCAGGCAGCCCACATACATGAAGAGAAAAAGAGAGGGTGGGGTTCCTTGATATTAAGGTGTCAAGGCGGTCGAAGAAGTGGAAGCAACCGATGCTTTGGTCATTCAGTTGACTCCTTGCTGCCAGTCCGTGCTTGCTGTCATGCTGGCAAAAGCAGGGGTTTCGGCCGGTTTTACCTACTATTGGATTTGAACCAATGACTCTCGCCGTATGAAAGCGAGACTCTAACCGCTGAGTCAAGTAGGTCAAGCTGAGTCAAGTCAGAGAAAATCAACCCCTAAGAGAAAGCCGCGCAACCAGAGTCCCCCTTACTGGGGGGGGGCGGAGCGCTAAGAAAGAGAAAGCGTTATCACTATACGAAATGAAGCAGCGGCTAGCACGCTAAAATCAATCACTTGGAGAACGTGGAGCCTTTCTTTCTCGGTCGTCTGTCTTAATATAATAGAATATAGAATCTAAGTGGATTCCGATTCATGCGGTCGTTCTCTGCTGCATTGGTGTTTTCACTCCCCACTCTCCACCATAACAAAATGTTTCCATTATCTCTCTCAGGAGTACTCAAAGGCGGGTCCAAGTAGGAAAAAATGCACTAAGAAGTAAGGCATACAACAATGGATCAATTCATTCAACAAGATCCGTTCGGATCGGACCAGGATGAATGGGATTGGTCTTACGTGTTTGCGTTTCACCAGGAAACTTGCCGTGACAACTAGCCCGCGAAGCCTTAAAATTGCACGAGGTAACATGAAATGACTTGAACCCGTTGCTGGGCACTTTCATAAATATATAAAAGTGGAGGGGGGTGTGATGGCTCAAGCATATAGTATGTTTCCTCCTGCCAGACTTGAAAATCCTTACCTTATAAGGCTCTTTATAGGGGGGAGAACAGGTGTCGGCTCTCCACCACCCCCGGTGCAGGCATGGGCCATGCACTAAGTGAGCCACCCTGGGGCAACCTGGGGGCGGACTCTGAGTACCGAAGGGAGCTCGGGGTCTCCATAGTGCAGGATGCACCATGGACAGTGTCGGTATGGGCGCGGGGCCCGGCATTGCGCATCATTCGTGCCATAGAGGCTTAGACGTGCATCCGCTATACTGTACGGGCTGTCGATATGCGGAGCTTGTCTATGACTCGGGGGACATCGTGGTGCCACCGTAGGCCACGTTGTGCTATCGTGAGCATGAGCTTGGGTTCAGCTATGCTTGCGAGATCTGTGTTGCCAGATGCACGATGAGGGGCGACATGGTGCTACACTATCCGAGATTCTATAACGGGGACATACGAGACGCATGTTGGGATGCCAGCTTGGTTTGGGAGCTGGATCACATGGTTGGCTCTTGTAGTATGGCTAGCACATTGTTGGGTGTACAGCTGCGCCTAGCATATATAGGGGATCAGTTATGTGGCTAGTAGCCTTGATGAGAACGAGAGCCTATTCGTTGGGCGAGTGTCTTGGCTCGGTGCCTCGACACCATGAAGCGACGCTTAGCCGCTAGCGTGCGGGACTCTTTGAGAGTAGTTCTTTGTTGGCAAACCTCGATATGGAATAATGGTATTCAGGAAGGGTCACTGTGTAAAAAGACTCGAATGGTGTAAGGCTGGCCTTGACTTGGTGGAGTCATGGCGCCGGACGGTCCAAATTCCGCTGCATTTCTCTGGGGCCGTGACAAGTGGTATCAGAGCCGAATTGCTCCTTATGGGGGGAGTTACTCGGCGAGTAGGCATCATTCCAGGAGGGAATGGTTGTCCGAGCGGAATCCTTCTTAGACTTAGAGGTGATATCTTCTTTACTTCCGCAGAACCCAGGTACTACTGGATTGGGAATCAGTACAGTTGCTCAGGGACAGTTTGTGCAGAGGTGCACGTTTTAACTGGGCACATGTGATTGGATTCAGCGAGTGGGTAACAAAGCTGGTGGTTACATCTTTGTTGGTACTCGGCAGTGGGCCACGATCAGGGACAAGGTGTTGTTGACAGCCATCATGTGGGCTTGTTGTGGCAGACTTGTTCTACATTTTGGTAGAAGTTCAACAGCTTTGGTTGGCTCTGGTTGGGGATATCCGCCAGTTTGTGTGGAATAGGCACAGTCACTTGTGGGGATCAAGGGGCGTGTGTTTGTGGAGAAAGACAACTGGGGCACTGGAAAACATGTCGGTGGGTGTACCGAATGGTAGCGGGAGACACCATGCTGTTTACTGTTTAAGGGAAACAACAGCCATGGTGGGGGTTTTGAGGTCAAGGCGTGTATCATGTCCAGTGAAGCGCATGGGCGCTATGATTGGTATAATTTTGGGAAGAGGGTGCTTTTGAAGTTCACTCAATAATGCCATGGGAGCGAGAGCGACTTCGAGGTATCGTTGTTGACGATCCGTGGAGCCGTAATGGGTTGGTTAGAGATACGATGCTACAGTACCTTCACAACTAGCTTGAGTGGTGGCGCACTCGGGCAAAGTTCGGGAACCTTGTGGGGACAAGGGGATTTTGGGCAAATGGGAAAGCCCGCGATTCCGGTAAGATGGTTACGCACATAAGGAGGGATTATGGTTATGCCAAATGGTGAAGTTTATGAGATGATGTGAGCATGAGCATCAAGATGATGGGGGTAAGCGACGTATACTAGCATCCAGGAGAACCCTTTGTTGGGCGAGTGCTCAGTAGCACAGGGAAGCGACAAAGGCCGGTCAAGCAAGGGTGTTTGGCAAAAACGGAACTCAGGGGAGTTGTTCATTAGCTTGGGCGAAGTATGCGCATAAACTTGTCAGGCCTGATGTGTGGGTTCTTTCATCTGCATAGACGATATGGTGTTGAACCATCGACTGGTATTGTAAGCAACGTGGAGGAACTACTGGAGCATGGTATCGGTAATTGGGCAAAATGCTAGTCTGGTAAGTGTGACGATATTGCACTACAACAGGGGGTTTGTTCAGCTCGATAGCTGGTGTTCAACGACTGGGAGCCAAGTCAGTCAAGAGACCGAATGTGCTTTCGGTGAACTGTTGTACACTTGGTGAGGGCTGTTGCCAGACACTTCAGATATGGGTTAAAGAAAAGACCTCTCGGGGAGAGGTACATCAGGAGATTAATAAGTAAGCTGAATAGGAAAGCCTTCGAGGAAATGAGGCACATTTACATCAGTTGAATTAGAAGGCGGGATGACGCTCATAGGAGGCGATTGACCAAGGAGTCACACCTCAGGGGAGGTGCATCCTTAGCCTAAAAACACTTCAAGGCCTTCAGGGGGGGTCAAGTGTAAAGGATTACATATCAGGCTACGGGTGCCATCATTTTACTCGGGGACAAATCATCACACCATCGGACGCTTAAGTTAGGGTGAATGTTAACCAAGGGCAAGCTTCGGGATGACGAAGACAGTGATATGTGGGATCTCGTGGAACCCTTTCGTTGGGCGAGTGCTATGGTTGCACAAGGAAGCGACGAAAGCCGTACAAGCGGGGGCTTGATTAAGACGGGACTCGGGGGAGTTGTGTTCTTTAACACGGGACAGCCATGTTCATGAAATCGTCAGGCTTGTTGGGTGACCTTAGGTTTACATTGGAGATGACTGTTGGATCAGGGACCGTATGGTGGAAATCTAGCCACAGGGGTGGGCAATTTGGGTCAAAAACACTTGCGCACTTGAACTTAAAGTGATACTCGTGGGTATGTTGTACATGGAGTAGGGGAGCGCATTGTCAAGAGAGACATGTGGGGGACTTTATGTGGTATAACAAATTATGGGTTGCTTGTTTTTGGGATGTGAAGGCCTCATGGAGAGGTAGTAAGGCAGAAGTCACTGAGGGAAAGGTGATAGTGGGGATGCCGAGCTTAGCATCAAGGCAAGGAACGGTGGTTTGGACTCGACAGTGAGTATAGGATCAGGGGATCTACTGTAGGGGAAAGGAGGTGCTACAAGGGTGTAGTTGGCACAGGAAGCCACGTCCAGGGGGACGCACTTCATCTTTGCGAAGAGTGCTCATGAGGGAGTTGAAGCATCGATTTTCAACTGGTCTTGGGGAAGACCTCGTCTGGGCTCAAAGGGAGTCAAGACTTAAGGAAGTTAATTGGGTATGCTTACTCGAAGTGCAGGTGAAGCAAGTGGGAGGAGTTCCAGGCCGAGTCCATAGGTTGGGCGTTAGGAGTGTCTACATTGGGTGGTAGCTCTATTAAGGTCATCACGGGAGTGATTCCATTTTGTTGGATGGGACAACAATTGCTTGCACTTCTGCTTGTTATAAGGAAGCATAGTCGATGAGGGCATCGACATTCGCGAGTGGGGGAGAATTGTCACGGGCTTGCCTTTCACCAGGAAACTTGCCATGACATTGGTCTGACCTCTCGCTCGGATGTCAGACTCCCGCCGCCGACAGATGTCCCATGCCCCCTTTCGTGCCTATCTCACTTGTTTACAGCTCTTATTGTTCTTTTAGCGCTGCTTTCCTTTTTTTTGAGCCATCCATGAAATTCTATTCAGCCAAGACATATTTTGTTACATATGAGATTCGATTTTGAACAGATCTGATTCCACAAGCAAGATGAGAAAGAGCACGAGTAGAACAGGTGATCATGACTCTTTCTTCACTGGATCCGCATAGGTATCAGGCATTATTAGTGACAATACCATAGTTCATCAGTCTGAGTAGATAAAGTTGTATGGCCAACCAAAGAATAAAAGAGTGACGAGGAATTGCATTTTTGAACCAAACAACTTTGTACCAGTTCACCGTACCGCCTCTACATTGGAGATCCTCCCAAGCTGATTTTTTTGTGAACAAAGAGAGTGACCAGGTAACTTTATCCATCTCATTCTCGGCTGATTTCATAGTGGGTGGAATGGCGCTTGCAATTTCCTTCCAAGTGATTTGCTGGCCAATTCCAGTCATTTCCTTGGACAATGCTACATACCTTTGCTCCTTTGCCCAATCCGGAGTCATAAATGAAACGTTCCCCATACTAAGAAAAAGGAGGTCCTAAAGGGTGCCAATTATCATACCAAAGAGAGGTGGATTGTCTATTGCCTAAAGAGTGTATGATCTAATCTATATTTTTTAAGGGCTCTAAGCTTCAAAAGCTTGCGCCATGTCCAAGAGCAATTCCCAGGTGCTTTGACATACCAGAAGTTCTTATCCTTAAGGAGATAAGACTTCACCCACCCAGACCACAAAGATGTGGAGAAAGAAGTAGGGAGATGCAAAATATGTTTTAATTGCGCAGCCTTATTCCATTCCGCCACAAGCAACCTAGGCCCCCTTATCCTTCCTTAATTTCTTGGTTTGCAAACAAGATCCCCGCAAAAGCGGCTCCTGTGTTTTTGAGGTCCGTCCCACCCCAGAGAAAGGAGCGCATTAGCTGTTCTACTTGTTGTTTAACAACTTTTCCAGGGAGAATGACCCAATAAACTTGCATGGAGAAAAGGATGGAGTTGATGAGCTGTAACCGGCCAGCGTAGAAGAGGCTTCTACCCGTCCAATGTTGAAGTTTGGATGGTTTTCTGTCCACAAGTACTTTGCAATCACTAGCTTTGAGCTTTGTCGTAAGTTGGGGTACCCCTAATTACCTTACGGGAAGTTTTCCTTCCTTGTAACCCAGCATGTTCGTGATCTGATTCTTTGTGGTTTCCTTTACTAAACACATAAAACCTCACTCTTAGCCTAGCGGGGTGAGACCAGAAAGATGTTGAAAGATATGGAGGACTTTGTTGATAATGGCAATAGATTCTAAGTCACCATTGCTGAACACCATGAGATCATCCGCAAAGCATAGATGCGATATCTCCTCATTTTGACACCTAAACTTTGGTACCAACACACGCTTGTTTCATAAGACAAGAGAAGATTTCCATAGCAAGAACAAATAGAGTTGGAGACATAGGATCACCTTGACGGAGGCCACGACCGCTTTGAAATGAAAATAACCAACTCGTTAATGCTAATGGAGAAGCGTGACACATTCCATGGTTCTTTCGCATGTAGAATAGAAAGGAGAAGAGTGAAGTGAAAGATAAGCTCCAATTTTTGGCTGGGGGAAGTATACTATTGTATAAACCACCAGCGTCCATTACAGCACCTTCGCCCTAGCCTTTCCCGCGGGAACTTATGTCCCTAAGAATGAATTTCAGGTTTGCCGTAGGATAGTTTTAAATAAGTTCTTTATCATTAGCCGCATAAGAAAAAGAGAAAGTTAAGATTTACCAGAACTTAACTCTTTCTTTAGTGACATAAGCTACTAACTTGAAAACGGCATAACTTCATTCTCTTGCCATGAATCTTTAGAATTGGTGTTATTTGACTTACAGCCTTTAGTGACATCGGAGCTTCCCTTCGAAAAGAAAGCAAAAGCCGTAGGAAACTCAAGAACTTACTGAAAGAAAGGCCAATCTTCTAAAAATAAACTACTAACGACGAGATTCTTTTCTTTATCAGGGAGTTATTGAAGGAATGCCATCCGTAGGGACATCCGGCGAAAAGCTAACCTAGATACTCCGGTAAGGAACTCCTCTATCTCTATCAAGCGGCAAAGAAAGTGAACCGAATCACATGTGCCTCCGATTCTTCTAATAGGATTGCCTATAACAGATAAGCAGGAAAAGGTGCCATAATATAGGGCTTAATGGCAGCATCAATCCTAATCTTCTATAAATGTAGTTAAGTTCCGGAACACCAACCCAATCTCGACGAAAAAAAGAAAAAACGTGCGCAACTACGAGAAAGGCAGGCGTGAGAGAGGTTTTATCCTTTATTGGCCTATAAGAGGGAAGCATTGGCTTTCAGAGGAGTCTTCATTCATAGATTCTATGGTTTTCCGGGTGTTATTCTTTTTAGAGTTCTGAGTCTAAGAGTCTTTTTCCTGAGTCTATGAGTTCTTAGTTTTGAGTCTATGATTGAAGGTTATCCGAAGGCTAAGTTTCATGAAGGAACTCGGACATAAGAAAGAAAAAGAAAAAAGGGGACAGAAGTCTCTCCTCTCACTTGGCCGGCCTAAGAGAAATAGAAAGAAAAAGAAGCATAAGTCCGAATTGCAGTTTCCCTTAGTGGAAATCCCAGTTTCAGAATTGGCTGTAAGTTCAGTCTTCATGAAGTTATCCTGTCCTCCTTCTTATAGATTTTCTTCTTTCTTAGGGGTTTCCCCCGGTCGTAACATGATAGCAACTGCCGGCTTCTTTCTTGCTTGTTTGTTAAAAGTAAGGACAAACCGCCTTGCCTTCTCTTCCGCTCGAGTGGCTTGACCCTCTTATTCTATTCTGTGTGTGGGTTAACTATTGATTCAATTCATCTGCAGAGGGCATTCGATAGAAAGACTTTCTTCTTCTGTTAAAAGGCCTCCGGCGTAAGAAGAGTACGAAAGGAAGAAAGTAATAGAGTCATATTCATGTGCAGCTGATTTCGATTTAATAAGAGGCTATTTCACCAACTGCGTCTACGCATTCACCAACAAGGACTGGCACCGGGTAGACATGAAGTAAAGTAAGAGCTCCCACGACAATTATCATTGCCTTCACCACCAACTACTTGTACTCCGATACCGGTAACACCGGTAAAGTCAGAAGGTAAGGCAGATTATATAGCTGCTGATTCTAGCACACCGGAAACCCTCACAGTAAGAGTGGATAGGCTTACACCGGGGAATTTAACACTTATTTTCGATGCAGCGGGAACGCTCACTCTAACAACGGCACCAACGGATGCTGTCACAGCTAATTGTTGTGCTAGTCCAGCAACTGCGGTTAGTGATTCAATTGCCAAGTCCTCTACCACCGGTTATAAGACCCCGATCTATCTCTTTACTTTATCATAGGAGAGATTTCCTCCCAATAAGGGGGACAAATGACATAGTTTTCGAAGAGGATTCGAATGCAAGCTCCTATCCTTAATCCAATAGTCAAGATAGACCGACTAAAGAGGGAATAGGACAGACAGAATGGAATAAGCTCTTTTATCGAGCAAAGGATTCCTTAACCTTCAGCTTAGATTCAGGCGCGGACGAGATGAGACATGAGAGAATGAACGGACTTGATCAAGGGGAAGGAAGTAGAACCACGAGCGGGTTAGATGCAGACAATGACGATTCCCTGCCGTCAACCGACGATAAGTGGTATAAAGATAGATCAGGCAACTAAAAAGAAAGAATTGATAGAGGCGCTAGTGAGACTTCAATCAAATGTTCTCTTGCTGCGGATTCTGTAATAACTGCCTTAAGAAAGAGATAGATAGACCAGTGCCAGCTACTGATAGGCTGACTCATGCTCTCTTTATACTAGAAACCTATAACCAAGTAAACCACTCCTTCTCTGACTCTAACCTTTTAAAGCACTCCTTTGGTCAACAAGGGAGAACCACTACGATGGAATCCTAATTCTCCCGAAGGTAGGCATTTAGCCAAGGCACTGGCGCCTGCCGCATTGAAGAAATGATCCGCTCCAGTACGGACGCTGGTACACTTCCTACCGAGCTTGCCGCCCTACCCCATTAGTCCCATTCTTGAGTGAGCCACCCCTATCAGACAAGACCGTATCTAAGGAAAGGCTGTTTTCGCTAATGTTGATAAGAACGCTTTCCTTTTCTCCTTCGGGTTTCTTTGATGCATCCCAGAAAAAGTAAGATTGTTACTTGACGGATTATCACTTTCGACTCCTTTGCCAGGATCAAACTCTTCTTGACTATGAGACCCCCCAAAACATCGTATCAGGGTCTCAGTTTCTTCTCTTATGATAGAGTTGCTTCTCTTAAGAAATTCTTTCTTTTCTTACGACATTTTCTCTTTTCTTAAGAGATTTCTCGTTTCATATATATGGAAAAAGTTGACACCTCAATTTCATGCCATCCTAAATTTCAAGACAGATATATTTTCATTTTACCGGGAAAAATCGTTGAAATGACATTTCTGCCCTAAACGAGAACTCAAAAAGAAAAAACTTGCGTTTTCCCGGGTTTTTTCGTTGCAATGACATTTCTGCCCTAAAACACAACTCAAAAAGAAAAAACTTGCGTTTTCCCGGGATTTTTCGTTGAAAAATCATTTCCCAGATTCGTTTCAGTTGAAGAGATTAAGGATATACAATTAGATAAAAAATTCTCTATTTTTGAAACAGGAATTAAAGCAGTAGATCAGCTGAGAAATTCTTCCACCTAGCAATCGGAGCTGACAGAGGAAGAGACCGATTCGATGCTGGGGAAAGAGTTGTTCTATATATAAAGAAAGAGAGAAAGAATACTAAGAAAGAGTGCGCATCCGTTCCCCCGTATCTGTATCTTGGCTTGGCCATAGTTGTCCGGGCTAGAGTAGTTTTCTTTGTTTCATTTAAAGAGATGGGGTTGGTGGTGGAAATTGTCGACGATCAGTGGTCATTAGTTGTAAGTGATGCGGAGGAAGTGTCTCTCCATGTGGTACCGTCACAGTTGAATTACGGCTTTACATGATAGGCCGGGTAGGCAGCGAGCAACCGCGCAGGGCAGGAGTGAAGAGCTAGCTTCTTATATTTAGTGTTGTACCGTCAGGTTCCGATTCCGATCCCGGACTTTTGGCTACCTTACTAAACTCAAAAGGTTGGGGCAGCAGGAGCGGGTGCCACTAGACGTAAGCCTCATTCTCGAATCGCTGAAAGTGGACATATGTTTCCGACTTCGAATTACCACTTCGAATTCTCCTCTATAGGTTCATTCGCTACGTACCAATTGGTTCTACAAGACTAAGGAGCTGGAAAAACTACTGGCTTAGCTTGGAAGGTCAGTCTCTTCCCCATCAGTCGGTTCGGTACGCTCAGTTGCTTGTTCTGCTCCTACAGATGCGTCTAGTGCGGGTCTTCCTTCCTCGGCGGTCGGTCGGGCTTGTTCTTGCTGATGGCCGATCATTAGTATATCTTTCTTTTTTGGCAATCTTCCAATCGTGGATCCGGGCTTGATCATGAATTTGGGTCCGAAGGCTTTGGGCATATGTTTGATTTACTATGTGCCCGACCGCAAACACGTTATTCTTGGTCCTAGATCTTTCAATCTATCTATTTCAGAACCTATCGAACCAGATATTTCAAACCCCCCTAACGGGAGAGAGATTTCAGAACCTGGTCTAGTCCCACCAATAGCGGTTCGAGAGCCGCTCATTTTAGATCTTGCCCCGGATAAAGACCCAGGTGCAGTTCCAGTAGCGGAGTCTCTACTAGTGGCTGATCTATGCCCAGATTGTTTTCCTTCCAGCTCACCACACCATATCATTATTGGAAGGAACACAAGAAATCAACAATTTGTACGTAGTCATATCATAAAGAAAAAGTGGTTTAGCCCGTCTCTTATTGATCCAGAACCAGAAGCCCTTCTAGGCAGGACTAAAACGAGGGTAGCATCTCACCCATTAGCCCGGGACGAAGTAGAACCTGAGGGAAAGAAGAAATGAACATCGAGCCCCTGATTCCGATTCCAGAGCCCGTGGTTGAACAAACCCTAGCAACATATCGAGATGGAGACCAAAAAGCAAGCAGCTAACCCAGTTCCCGTTCGAAAGCAGTTATTGATCCAATCCCAATTGATTGAGTCTCACTCGTAACAGATTGAGATCATCGAGCGCAGTTTACGATCCATAAAAAACAAAGGTAGCACCTCCAGTGGCACAAGCCATGCAAGCCTAGCTTTACATGATACAACAAGCAAGCCTCCGACACGCGCAAGAATTCCCGTGTGTTGGTCCGCCGTACCTAGATGCTATAGGAGCTGTATGCCCTCACTAGTTTTTTATTGCCCACAGCTTTTGATTATTCTCCATAAAATTAGGTGTACATAAGCGCTGAAATCCCCCCTGTTTGCTAAGTCGAAGCAACACACTAATAATAATAGGCACCACAGAAAGAAAAGGCAGCAAAAGTGAAATCCTAAGGATGAGACTTTAGGATATGGATGAGAGTAAACACTCGTCTAGACAAGCGCCTAGTCGACTCTACTAAGTAGATAAAAGAAAAATAGCACTAGAGTAGGGTAATGTTCTTGCTTCAATCAGAAGGAAGTGAAATCAAACATCACTAGGATCACCTACCACATTTGGATCAACATGCTTAATAAGAGACTCGATTACGTACAAATTTGTCAATGACTCTAGAGCATGAGTGATGGTCAACTCTAGATGGGTGTTGTATACTATCAGATCCTAACATTAGTCCTGAGGCTTTGGGTTGTGTAAAGGAGAGTCCTATGTCGAAGCCGACTCGTCTATATAGGAGCAAGTAGAACACGATCTTGAGAAGATGCTCCTAGAGAGAGAACAAGTATAAACAAAGTATGTGCTTAGTTAAAAAATAGAAGGTGAGATTACTATAGATGTTTGTCTCCAGAGGCGGAGTCCCTCGAATGAGAACTGAAAGTTCATCAGAAGCACTGGATCAAGGTAATTCCATGAATGGCTTTGGTGAAGCCTACCCATTCTTGTCTGAGCCATAACTTATAGAGCAAATAATGCTTCAAACTAGACCCCTGAGATTGTGGTATGAACACCACATTTATTGTACTTAGGAGATCTAAAATGCATCACATTAGTAAGCACTGATCGAGTGAATGCGTAGCTTTGTCTTCTCTTATTCAATTTCGATTTAATAGCAAACAATGGTTATTTCAAACACCGTCTACTGTCCCACCAACTGATCAGTGGGTTCATGCCGCACAGAAACCGAGACCTGATAAGGATAGGAGGCTGTAGGAGAGAGTCCAGCATAACTGAAATCATCTAAGCTGACAAGGACAAAAAAAAGTAGGATGCTTAGGAAGAAGGCTTCATCTTCAAGATGTTCTCTTTCGCCATGCAGCATAAATTCTGTTAAGGGTGCAGAACTCGTACAATATCAGTGCCAGGAAATTCTTTTTTGGTCATGGGGCTGGCACTTATTGGTTGTGCTCCTCACTACTTGTAGAAGTACAACAGCAAAAAGGGAAAACTCGGCAGTAAAGACTGGGCTTTAAGGGAATTAGAAAAAGTCTTCTTTCCTTGGGAAACTATTTCCACCCATGTACCCTATTAGCTCGTCTGTATGGAACCTATCCACTAGTCCTCCTCTGTCAAGAGTGTCACTATCAACTCTTCCGCGAATAACATGAATTGAATGGAAGGGGATTAACACAACTCTAACTGACTGGAACAGAGGCTAGTACTTACTCATATACAAGGACGAATCAGACTATTGCTACGAAGGCGGATACCCCACTCTGGAGACTGCCTGCAAGAATGGCCCTACTCGTATGGAAACCTGACTGCTAGGGAGACCGTCCACTCTATGGAAAGATTTCTTCGTATGGACCAAGATCGAAGCACATTCCCCTTTTGAAAGGGAGTTGAAAGGACAGCCATTATCCTTCTTAAAGCAGCACCTCAGGGCTAACTAAAGAAAAGGCACTAAAGCAAACCACTACTTACGAAATTTCCTCATCTTCAATGTCGGAGATTAGTATGTTATTATCTTTACTATTGGTATAACTTGAATCTCCCTACCCTTTCTCTCTCTACGAAAGAATTTCCTCTACTCTTGTTACCTAATAAAAGAAAAGCTAATTGGCTTCATTGTCGCAGTTCATTCATTAATACAACTATTCATTCCTTGACTTGCTTCCAGTATTCTATATTCACTTTTTATTTATTAGAAAACTCCGACATGCATGTGTTCAGGATATAGACGAATTGCTTCCAGATTTGACTTTCAATCTGGTAAAATCAATCTCCCACCCGATTCCACTCCGGGAACCACCGTGCCCATTAGCGAAGGAAGGGCGAGGATCGAACAAGAATTTCAGTATTAGTAGAATGAAGTTGGCTAATCGCCCTTTCTTTAGGCCTCGTTCACATCTTTTTACGTTATCTACGCATACGGCACTGTAGAAACTCTACAGGACACTAGCCGACTGTGAACGATATAGCCACTAGCTGTTAGCATAGATAGAAAGCATACTTCTACGGTTGGTAAACTGATAGCACTAGTAACCCCCCTCACGTCTTCACTTGCTTTGTCTGAACAGAGCTACTTCCACCTACTTCTCAAGACTGTCTTGTAACCGGTCACAGGAATTCTCCTATTTCCGAAAGCTGAAGGTAAGAGCTGGCAGTTCTCACGCATTATTTGTCAATGGCCACTTCCAAATATCAGAGGTCAGAGCTTTGTACATGACCCGCCTGATGAGCTAACTGTTCCTAAAACTCCAAGCCTCGAGATCGAGTTTCAGTTTCTTTTCTAGTTGGAGATCAGGACCCGGCGTCAAATCCACTAAAAGCATAAGTTGCTTTGTTGATGACTTAAAACCACCATCGGTAGACCCACCCACTTATCCCTCTATCGTCCAGGCTTTTGTCCCTATCCACGTGTGATTGATAAAGAAATTAAAGGGTGCTGCTTTTGCTCGGGAAACCTGGTTTGGTTGAAATGCTACTTGGTGGTTGGTGCTCCCGGCCGTAGTTGGTGTATCATAAACGAGGTTCTAACCCGAAAAAGCTTAGATAGAGGAAAGTCTCGGTATTCAAAGTCGTTCCGGAGAAAGGTTAAATGGATTTAGGAGCGAAATAAGCCGGCTACCCCCTTCTTAATAGACGCTGGCCCCGGCTCGGGATAAATCAAAGTAGCAGCAATCAAGATACCGGGCTCAAGGCTAGATAGAAGATAGGCTATTCCTCTTACCGTACTTCCCGAGGGGAGGTTGACTCAATAGTCTCGTGCCAAGAATCGGTTGAATCAGAGTAAGCTGTTTGAGAAAAAGCTGCACCTAAAGAAGAAGCAGGATTTTGATGTCACTTAGGAAAGGCAATTTCATTTTTTCCAGTTAATCCAATAGTATAAGAAGAGGCATATGCCAGACCAGAAGAGGTTTCACATTCATCTATCTCTAGTAAGAAGAAAGCTAGTAAAGTAAAGGCACTCGATTAGCCGGGGTTAGCACTTTCCTCTTTGACTCTCGCTACGACCCTGCTTGACCGCTATGCCCCTTCTCTTGCTTGAGAATGCACTGCTGGTAGGAAGAATGCTGAGTTAATGTCCGAGCAGGGTGAATCAATAGGAATCGAAGCGACGAACTAGGATCCTTTAATATGTCAATTCTGCTCTTTGAAAGATCTTAAACACGAAGTTAAATGGAGTGAAGAATAGCCGGCTGGCTACATGCGGTCTGTCCTGTCTGTCTACGGCATCACGCACTTCTTTTATTTATTTTAAACTCCTCACATCAAAAGAAAACATTCTTTATCTCTCTGCTGCCTTTCCTATCTTTTTCCATAGGACCAAGGGCCTTCGTTCACGGGTCTTTGTTTGGTTAGCTTAGCTGGGTTAGTTTAACTTGTGTCAAGTGCGAACGCTAAAGCGCTACATAGAATTTAGAGGGTCGATTGCTTTTCGCTAAAGAGTGAATGTGACCACTTCGAGAGCTGATGTCACACTCGAGTACTTCGTACCGATCCCCTCTAGGTGTGTTGATTGATAGGGGCAAAGGATGAAAACGGAAAGGGACAGCATACAGTAAATTTCCTGTTGGAACATTAGAACACCAGAAGACTATGGTATAGGGGAGTTCTTACGGTTGAACTACAATAAGACTATGGGAAGGAGAAGCATTCCTACCGAACAAAGAAAGTGCATGGCATTTTCTCGTCAGTGTAGTAATCACTCCCGGGGAAAGGCACTCGATTAGCCGGCAAAAGCGCTCTTCTTTCCATTTTCTGTGATTTGAAGCTAGATATAGATAGAACTCGATCGAATCTATTCTTTTGTGGCAAACTCGTGGTATCGTATATATATAAGGTTGCTTTTAGGAGTGAAAATCCCCTCTCTGGCAGTGTAAATCTGAATAAAAAGGAAGACTGGAGAGTTGGGATTGAGGTAAATATGCTTAACACATGCAGGTCGATCAGTTCGCCCTTAAGAAAGAGGCTTTTTCGGTTCCAATCCGATTCCGATATAGGGTAGTTTTTTTTCCATGTTTCGACTCTTTATTCATGAAAAGATTTTTGCTTTTTTAGGAGTGGCAGCGGCCTTATATGGATATGGTATTTGAAATGTGTCCTCTGGTGAACATGCCAATTCAGACATGTCAGACGGAACAAACATACCTCCCTTAGACTCATCTTCCAGCTCAGAATCGCGGAACACATTCAGAAATGTGATTATGGCCGAGAACGAGGCCGAAATCTATGCCCGGATACGTAATCTGGAGAACCAGCATTACTATAACTTACCCCCTCAAAACAATCCGGGAGACTACGAACGACTTGTTCGAGATAACTTCGACCAGGCTCTCACTCTCAATGTCTCTCATTATAGATAGATCTGGGATCAAGAATACTTTGAGATAAAAGTATTAGAACGAAAGGGCCTATTGCAATAGAAGCTCTTTAATCTAATGCTTGGTGAGCAGAATATTAATATAATTTTTGTTCCTTATTCGAAAAGAAGCTTTCCATTTTGTGGAGGATAAGGTGGAGCCTGTTAGCGACTTTCGCCATGCTTTTCAGCGACATATAATAGGCGGAAGTCTTGATTCGTTTCTGCAAGAAGTAAACCGGCAGGGCAGACAGTCATCAATTTACCGTGAATTCTACCAGCATTTCACGGATGAACACTTCCGATCCGACGCCTGCATGGACTGCCACTGCCGTCAATTGTCGAATTACCAACTTTTACACGAATTTTCAAGAAGATGAGATCGGTCGAGTCATAGCTTTGCGAAGCATTCATAACTCTTCCCGTAGGAACTCTGACCTAAGGCATCTAGTTAATAAATTCATAACTGTACCCGTAGGCTTTTGAATAGAACTAAGAACGCTAACATGAAGATAGGGGTTCATACTTCTTTATGTCTCCGTAGGCATAACTCTGTCTTTAGTGACATAGATAAGCTACTAAAAGAACTTTTTTAAAACTAACCGTAGGCATAACTTAAATGAATTCTTTGCGAAGCCAGTCTTTTTTGTTTAAGTGTTTTCATTTATTGGGCTTGGCTCTAACACTTTCTATGTCAAAGCCTTTAGGCATCAATGCGATTTGACTAAAAAAATGCCTTCAACGAGGAGTGAAAGAGGTACAGCAAGGACCCCTTAACTCTTTATGGTCAAACCTGTGAGTGAAGCGACCCAAGTATAAATAAGTTTGATGTCCCCGTTGACACTTCCTCCTATTTTGACTGGCGGAACCGAGCCACTTGTACTCTATTACCGGTGAACGAAGCGATCCTATCAACGGAATCCCATACCGCCCATATTCAAGGCACTGTCACTGCTACCATAAACAATGAAAGAACCGAACTCCAAGGTCACCATGGTCAATGGACCGATACGACGGACGCTCCGTATCGGATTCAAATAAGGCAGCAAGCATATAGGAAATCTCCGGGCATGGAAGTGGGAAGCGTTGGCAATGGATTCTCTGTTCGGAGGTCAAATCTCTGTCGGGGCCACTGTTGAATCTATTTACCCGGCGGTACTTTCTTAATTCACTTCGCTACGCTCGTACCTTGCGTTAACTATTTCCTGCGTTCAAATTGGACTCGAAGACGACTTCGCTTTCAAGGACATTTTCCTTTCCTGTCGCAACTAGTCCCATTATTCTGTGAGCTATAGGTCCATGGTTGCTACTTTTCTCGTCTCTGGAAAAGGACTCTATGGTCAGTCACTTCGGGCTACTTTTTTTGGATTGTGATACTCGGGCTTATGAAAGAAGGATCCTTGACACTTCATGTATCCTAATTTTTCTTTCTAACCGATAGATAGGATACCTATGAATGAATGAAATTCCGCTAGTCATCTGTCAAACCTCTCGCATTTAGGAAATGCTTTCAGGATCTTGGTTTCAACTCATTCCCAGTTGCACAGTGCCATCCCGCCTTGAGAGGAATGAATGGTGGGTTCAATCCACCACCAACGCCTAACGATTCTGCTATTTTGGTGGCCGCTGATTCGCACGAAGCTGATCCCTCTGAGGAAAGGCGTGTATTCAAAGTTTCGTGTCCAGTCCGCTCTGTACCTGCTAATGTTCCTGGCAAAATACATGTCGAAATCTTTCTCCTTGGTGTGAAGTTAGGGGTTTCACTAGTAAAGGATTGCCACTCCCCGTCGGATCCTTCAAGTCTTTCCCTATATAAAGAAATTATGAAGTCTTTCATTTCAATAAAAAGAACCATCTACATATTCGACCACTAAGCACCGGTTTATTCACCATTAAGATAGATTAGGCGTTAAGACGATCACAACCTATAAAGACAATGGAGTGGAAACCAGAAATGAGGAGGCCGAAGGGAACGAACATAGATTGACGGCTGTAACTTCCCAATGGAAATGGAATGCGAACCACATATCAATGAAGAAAATCATAAATTTGTGGCTTTTGACTTCTTAGTGATTTTGTCCTGCTTCGACAACTCCTTTCTTTGGAACAAATTACTCTCGTTTTATTTTGGGCTCCTTGTGGTGAAGCCACCTTTGTCCGGAACGGAGGCTTTCTATTTTTATATTAATATTTCTATAAAAAGAGTCTATATATATTCTATATATTAGAGGGGTAAACTGGGGAATCAGTACCCGCTTTGTCCCTGGGTCTCCTTTGCTCGTGGGGGATCTGCTTACGGACTGATTTGTCTTATTAGAGTGTTCGCCCTTGGTCTATGCGGATCAACTCAAAGAGCTATCGGTCGAAGGCCTGGACTGGATAGATAGGATAGAAGTTTAAGATCAGAATTCCATTGAATTTTTCTTTTGTCTTTAGACTCATCAGCATAAAAGAGTCTGCGTAGATTCTCCTCGTTCATAGATAGGTGAGAACAAAGATTGGTCTCAGTTAGGAAAAGTTCTTCCATAATATATTCGCGAAAGACTTGAGTCACAGGTACCCAAACCCGTACCCAACGGCATCAGGAAATTAGATCCTCAGAACCGAAAGTCGAAGACTCGCTCCTACATCTCGAACTCTCAAAGGACAGGACGTTATTCTGATTGGCCCATTTCGTCCCAAAGAGACCTTCCCCCCCCCCCTAGCTTGAAGGAGGATTGATGAACCGTCTGGGGCTCAAGAAAGACCATCAATGATGACGACTCCCGTCCGAGGCAAGAAAAGAATTGGGCGGAAGGTCCCATCCCTGGATACCAGGTACATGGCAACAAGGAAAGCGGCTAATTGGCTCCACCTCTGAAGGCGCACCATCTTTGGTACCATGATTGTTGAAATACCGCTTCAAGCATTCTAGATGCAAAAAAAAAAGAAGAGAAAAAGGTTTGGCTTACCACATGCGAATGGAAGAAGCTTATTTCATTCATTTCCCTTACCAGCTTTAGTAGCATAGATAGGCCCTTCTAGGCATGAAATAGGGGAACTCCACTTCTCAGGTATCAGCCTCAGGTTTTGTTAGTGAGATAAAGATCCTGTTGTGGAAATTCCCAACTGGATTCATCTTTTGATTCGATGTAGCACAGGATGGAGTGGGGAATTCAGTTGACAAGGCCGCCGACTGGAAACTACCTGGGAAAGAAGCTTAGCAAGGATCTATTTTAGCATTTCGGATCGGACCATCCGCTTAGTAGCCTTGAACCCCTTTCTATGAAAGAAGGGGCGACGGGGTAGAAGGTAGTGGGCATGTTCACTCGGTCGAGAGAGACCAGAGGAGTCTAGAGAGTCCGAGGCCTCGGTCTTATCCCTCTTTCTTACATTCTTCTTTTGAACCTCCAATCCAATTAATCAACTTGTCTACTTGCTTATCGGCATTCGCTGCCACTTGGGCAGAGCTGTTGACCTCTTCTTCGACTCGAAATGAGATCCCATTTACTGGTTCAAGACAAACTAGAAAGGAATCCATCCGTTTAGTCTTCGGCCTATTGAAGCAAGAGCGAAATCAGACGAATTCTTCATTCAAGCATATCAACCGAATCGGTATATGACCATGTTGAGCAAAGACGGAGGCGAAGGAAAGGGAAAAGCAATAGCTCGCCCGGGAGCCTGTCTTTTGGAAGGACGTGCTTGGGAACTAGAACCCACAGCCAGTGTCCATTGCATCCTACCGGCAATTCCCATTCATTCCTCGGTCTCACTTTCTAAAATGAAGGTTCCTGCGCCTGCCCTCTCTTCCCGCGAGTCCGTCTTCCAGCCTCCAGGTCAAGCCCAAAAGTGAGCCCATTTTGTTTGGCCCTTATACCGCCCTTTCGAAAGGGGAGTCTTTTATTCCCTAATTCCAAATGACAACGATTCCTCATCCCTCCGATCTTACCAATACTCTTTGAAACCTCCTTTCTTGTATACAACCTCCGGTCTTGCCAATGAGCTTGTCAACCGAGTCTCAGTGCTAGCACTTGGATATTGAACGAATCTACTCTCTTTAAACAGATTCAGTACTTGCTTCCGGGGAACAAGACCTTACTTCGTCCTAAGGCTCTTCCATCGGGAATACAAGAACTGGGATGAATACGGGTCGGGAGGTTTGGATGTATATTGAAAAAAGCAGCGATAGTAGGGCAAAAGTCAATACCAGCTGGTCCGCTCCCCTTCATCGCTAGTTGAAAACATGTGTGGAAAGGCGGGTTTCAACTCAAAGGAAAGGTATCTTCACCAGCTCTAGGGCTTTCGGGGTAGCCTGTTTAGATACGTAGCTCGGTGCCTGAAGGCTGAAGGAAGGTATGATTGGAAGGGAAGAAAAGTGAGATTCGCTAGTATCAAATAGTAGGAAGCCACCCATATTGTTAGGCAGGAAAAGGTTTAGGAAGTATGGCTGTTAGGTTAAAAACTAGGTTCTTTTTGAAGACGATTTGATAATCCCAGTGAGAAGTATACCTTTTTACAGTAAAGGTAAGGAAGATCAAAAACTATGCCAAAATTCACCCGGGAAAGGAGGCGCTAACGAAGCGAAGCCGCTACCAGACAGAGAGTTGCTATGAAAATCAGAACTAGTTCTTAGTTTCTTTCGAAAGTCAGGTCAGATATGATTGGCAGGGGAGTTGAAGCGTCTTTGTAGGCCTTACAACCGAAAGTCAAGCCCGTACGCCAGTCCCAATTCGAGTTCAATGGAAGAGCCATAACCATAGGGAGGGTTGGATGTAATTTCAGCTCTAAAGAAAGGTACTTTTGGGGCAGGAAGAAAGGCCAATATTGCTTGTTTTCCAGCTTGCCTCTTGGTTGCAAGTAGAAGTTCCAGCGGAAGTGGGAAAAGAAACCTTCGAACTCTTGCTTGAGGGCTTATTCCTTACACGGAATATCCAGTTCCAAGCATCAAAGCAAGTTAGTACCCTATTTGACTTTACAGCTAGAACAGTGAAAGCTTCTGTCCGGTCCTTGGGATTATCGTAAGAGCTCTTTCATCTTCGACCAAACCTTGTGTCCCCGATTTCTGGTCTTCAAGTGAAAGTAGCTCTCTTCAAGAAGCATGGTCAGATGATCGACTCTTTTCTCTAATTATTTGTTGCACCAGAAAGAAAAGGGCTACAAGTAGTACGGGAAGTGACGACAAGTCAGATAGCCTGTTTTGCCATCCCTAACGCCCGCTATAAAGCAAATCCCATCCCTATCGTCAGGGCAGAAAAGCGTAATCCAGCATC